AATGTTGAGCCTGACTAAAGGACTATCGTGATAGGATAAAACATGTAGTGCAAACTACCTTCATTACATCTAACAGAATCAAACTATCACCATCAAGCATCAAAAGCCACCGTGCACCATACACCAAGATGTAAAAACATATCTCAACATAGAAAAGTAAGCTAAACAAGCTAATGGGTTCATACCCCATAAATAGAGTCTAACACTCTCTTCTCTAATGCCCAGTAATTCAACAAAAATCCTCCTACTAACAACCTTAGTAGGGGGTATATTAGTATCAGTATCCTCCAATTCATGACTCGGTGCATGAATAGGCTTGGAAATCAATCTAATATCATTTGTCCCTCTCATGTCCAACGTCAAAAATATGTACAATACAGAGGCCTCGCTAAAATATTTTATTGTACAAGTCCTAGCATCAGCAACACTATTATTCATAGTGGTAATAAAAACGTTAACAGACGACCTGTTCACATTTGATAGAAACCCATACACGCCAATAATCATCTGTACCCCCCTCCTGCTAAAAAGTGGAGCAGCACCGCTACACTGATGATTCCCAGGAGTAATAGAAGGACTAAGATGAGAAAATTGTGCACTACTAATAACAATCCAAAAAGCAGCCCCATTAATATTGCTATCATACTTAATTGAAATTAACACTTTCACACTAAGAATTATTCTGATATCCACAATCGTAGGATCAATTGGAGGACTAAATCAAACCTCAATACGAAAGATTCTAACCTATTCATCTATCAATCATACTGGGTGAATATTAATTGCACTAACTACAAGTGAAAATTTGTGAATAGTATATTTTGCAATCTACTCAACATTAGCACTAACAGTAGTATCAGCTATTAAATTATCCGGAGTATCCTTCATTAACCAAACAATACTAACAAACAAAGAAACCACATTAATAAAGTTCATGATATTCACATCACTTCTATCCTTAGGTGGACTCCCCCCATTCCTTGGATTCCTACCGAAATGAATTATCATTCAGGCAATAATTACAAACAACATAGCCCCTCTAGCAACAGTTGTAGTAGTAACATCACTAATTACCCTATACTACTACCTAAAAATCTCCTACTCAAGATTCCTAATCCTAAACACAGAACCAAAATGAAACTTAAAATCACAAAAAAACAAAACAACTAAAAACATTAGAGCCATAATCCTGTCATCAATCTCCCTAAGAGGAATAGCAATTTGCACAATTATCGTCAATATTAACTAACGAAGGCCTTAAGTTAAATCAAACTAATAACCTTCAAAGCTATAAATAAAGGGCTTCCTTTAGGCCTTGGTAAGTCCTTCAACCCACCCCTATAGAATTGCATTCTATAATCACACAATGAATACAAGGCCCCCAAAATAGTGGAAGAGTAACGTAAACACCCCTAAATAGATTTACAGCCTATCACCTACTTATTAATCTCAGCCATCCCACTAATTTTCACCCGATGATTTTTCTCAACTAACCATAAGGACATTGGAACATTATACTTTGTATTTGGAGCTTGATCAGGAATAGTTGGAACCTCCTTAAGAATACTTATTCGAACAGAACTAGGACAACCAGGATCTTTAATCGGAGATGATCAAATCTACAACGTCATCGTCACAGCCCACGCCTTCGTTATAATTTTCTTCATAGTTATACCAATCATAATTGGTGGTTTCGGAAATTGATTAGTGCCTTTAATACTAGGAGCACCAGATATAGCATTCCCACGAATAAACAACATAAGTTTTTGACTACTACCACCATCACTAACCCTACTTCTCACTAGCAGTACAGTAGAAAGTGGAGTAGGAACAGGATGAACTGTCTATCCTCCTCTTGCAAGAGGAATTGCACATGCTGGAGCATCTGTAGACCTAGCCATCTTTTCCCTACATTTAGCAGGAGTATCATCCATCCTAGGAGCAGTAAACTTCATTACCACAACAATTAATATAAAGCCAAAAAGCATAAAGCCTGAACGAATCCCCCTATTTGTATGATCAATCGCCATTACTGCACTACTACTATTATTATCACTGCCAGTATTAGCAGGAGCAATCACAATACTATTAACAGATCGTAACTTAAACACATCATTCTTTGACCCAGCCGGAGGTGGAGACCCAATCCTATACCAACACCTATTTTGATTCTTCGGACACCCTGAAGTTTATATTTTAATCCTACCAGGATTTGGTATAGTATCCCACATCATCTGCCATGAAAGAGGTAAAAAGGAAGCATTTGGAAACCTGGGAATGATCTTCGCTATACTGGCAATTGGATTATTAGGATTTGTAGTATGAGCACACCACATATTCACAGTAGGAATAGATGTTGATACACGAGCTTACTTTACATCAGCAACAATAATCATCGCTGTACCAACAGGCATTAAAATCTTCAGATGACTTGCAACAATATATGGAACCCGAATAACCTACAGAGCAGCCTGCTTATGAGCACTAGGGTTTGTATTCCTATTCACAATGGGAGGTCTCACAGGAGTTGTACTGGCAAACTCATCAATCGATATTGTACTACATGATACTTATTATGTAGTAGCTCACTTCCACTACGTCTTATCAATAGGAGCAGTATTTGCAATCATAGGGGGATTCGTTCAGTGATTCCCACTATTTACTGGACTTACAATAAATCCAAAGTGATTAAAAGCCCAATTCACCGTAATATTTGTAGGGGTAAACCTAACATTCTTCCCACAACACTTCCTAGGACTAGCCGGAATACCACGACGATACTCAGACTATCCAGACGCATACACCACATGAAACATCATCTCATCAATAGGATCAACAATTTCATTCGTAAGAGTTATAATATTCTTATTCATCATATGAGAAAGAATTACATCAAACCGATCAATCTTATTTCCCACACACACAAGAAACTCAGTGGAATGATTACAAAACTTCCCACCAGCAGAACACAGATACTCAGAACTACCAACCATCTCACTAACTAATTAACACAAATCTAACGTGGCAGATAAGTGCGGTGGATTTAAGCTCCACAAATAAAGTTTTAAAACTTTCATTAGAAGATGACAACATGATTAAACTTAACACTACAAGACAGAGCATCGCCCGTCATAGAACAATTAATCTTCTTCCACGATCACGCACTAATAATTATACTAATAATTATCACAGCAGTATTTTATACAATAATCAGAATTATCCAAAACAAACAAACCACACGATTCATCTTAGAAGGACAAACCCTTGAAACTGTATGAACTGTTGCACCCGCAATCATCCTAGTATTCATCGCAATCCCATCCTTACGTCTACTATACCTAATAGACGAAATCCATAACCCAGTAATAACATTAAAAGCTGTTGGACACCAATGATACTGAAGTTATGAATATTCAGACTTCACAAAACTTGAATTCGACTCATACATAACACAACAAGATGATTCACAAGATAGCACATTTCGACTATTAGACACAGACAACCGAGTCGTACTTCCTATAAATTCACCAATCCGACTAATCGTAACAGCCGCAGATGTACTACATGCATGAACAGTCCCAAGACTTGGGGTAAAATCAGACGCCACACCAGGTCGACTAAACCAAGTAAGATTCTCAATTAACCGACCAGGACTACTATATGGACAATGCTCAGAAATCTGTGGAGCAAACCATAGATTCATACCAATCGTAATCGAAAGAGTATCAACAAATCAATTTATTAATTGAGTATCAAAGATAAGAGAATCATCAGATGACTGAAAGCAAGTAATGGTCTCTTAAACCAGCTCATGATATCCTAGCAAATATCTCTGATGAAAGGATTAGTTAATTACATAACATCAGAATGTCAAACTGAAATAATCAAAAAGATATCCTTTTATACCTCAAATAATACCAATAGAATGAACTATACTATATATTACATTCCTAGCAACATTCCTAATATTCAACATCATAAACTACTTCACTCAATCACCAAATCAACAAACAACAAAAAAGAAAACTATCGAAACTAACAAAACAAATTGAAAGTGATAAGAAACTTATTCTCAATCTTTGACCCAACAACAGAACTCAGTAATCTACCACTAAACTGAACAAGTACAGCTATCGGCCTCATACTAATCCCAACAAGAATCTGATTAATCCCATCACGAAATAGAATAATAATTAGATTATTAATAAACAAACTACACCAAGAAATAAAAACAATCCTAAGAAAAGGAAATGAAAACAAAGGAAACTCATTCATCCTAACATCACTATTCCTTATAATCTTAACAAATAATTTCCTAGGATTATTCCCATACATTTTTACTAGAACAAGACACCTAACACTCACGCTCACACTAGCACTACCACTATGAATAAGATTTATGTTATTCGGATGAATTAAAAATACAAATCACATATTCGAACACCTTGTACCCCAGGGGACCCCAACCATATTAATACCATTCATGGTCATCATCGAAACAATTAGAAACTTAATTCGACCAGGAACACTAGCAGTACGATTAACAGCAAACATAATCGCAGGACACCTACTATTAACCTTACTAGGAAACAATGGACCATCAATAAGACACACTTTATTAACCGTACTAATTATTGCACAAATCCTGTTGCTAATCTTAGAAGCAGCAGTAGCAATTATCCAATCATACGTATTCGCAATTCTAAGAACCTTATATTCTAGAGAAGTTAATTAATGTCAATGCACGAAAACCACCCATTTCATATAGTAAACAAAAGACCATGACCACTCACAGGAGCTATTGGAGCAATAGTAACACTAATAGGACTAATTAAATGATTTCACCAATACGACGACAGCCTACTGGCAATTGGGGCATTAATTACTGTATTAACCATAATTCAATGATGACGAGATGTAACCCGAGAAGGAACATACCAAGGACTTCACACAAAAGTAGTAACAACAGGCTTACGATGAGGAATAATCCTATTCATTGTTTCAGAAGTTTTATTCTTTGTATCATTCTTCTGAGCATTCTTCCACTCAAGACTATCACCAACAATCGAACTAGGATCAACTTGACCCCCTACAGGAATCCAACCATTCAACCCAATACAAGTTCCATTACTAAATACAGCAATCCTACTTGCATCAGGAGTAACTGTAACGTGAGCACACCACAGATTACTGGAAAACAATGCTACACAAGCAACACAGGGGTTATTCTTCACCGTATTACTAGGACTATACTTCACTGCACTACAAGCATATGAATATATCGAAGCCCCATTCACAATTGCAGACTCAGCATACGGATCAACATTCTTCGTAGCAACAGGATTTCATGGACTACACGTAATTATTGGAACAACATTCCTAACAACATGTCTTCTACGACACAGAACACTACACTTCTCGTCAAGCCACCACTTCGGGTTTGAAGCAGCAGCATGATACTGACATTTCGTAGATGTAGTTTGACTATTCCTATATATTTCAATCTACTGATGAGGAAGCTAACCTATTTGTCTAATACAAGAAAAGTATACTTGACTTCCAATCAAGAAATTTGTGAAAACAAGATAAATAATCATAATAATTATCACAACAGCAGCAGTAGCCATCCTATTATCAACCGTCATTATAATATTAGCAACACTAATCTCAAAAAAAATCAATGAAGATCGAGAAAAGAGATCCCCATTCGAGTGCGGTTTCGACCCTAAAAATTCCGCACGACTACCATTCTCGTCACGATTCTTCTTAATTGCAGTTATCTTTATAATTTTCGATGTAGAAATCGCACTACTACTACCTATACCAATTACTATAATAACATCAAATATAAAATCATGAATATTAATCAGATCCGCATTCCTACTAATCCTAATTATCGGACTATACCACGAATGAAATCAAGGATCTCTTGAATGAAGAAACTAAGGGGACTATAGTTAATAATAACATTTGAGTTGCATTCAAAAGGTACTACCTAAGTAGTTAGCCTCACATAAGCGAGAAGCAAATATTGCAATCAGTTTCGACCTGATCTTAGATAAAAATAACTTATCCTCACTTTAAACTTAACTGAAACCAAAGAAGAGGTATATTATTGTTAATAATAAAATTGAATTAAAATTCCAGTTAAGGAAGTGACAGTAAAAGTGAATGCTGCTAACTTATCACTATAGCGGTTAAAATCCGTTTACACTTCTAATTTATATAGTTTAAAAAAAACATTACATTTTCACTGTAAAGACAAAGGAAAACTTTTATAAATAAACACTTAAAGGCAATAAATACCTCATTGACATCTTCAGTGTCACGCTCTAAAAAATAAGCTATTCAAGTAATAAATAAGAATAAACAATAAAATAACAACCCACATAACAAAAAACCCTAAAAATACCTTTAAATTATTATACTGAAACCACTGATTAACCCTGCCAAGATTAAAGAGAACCCAATATAAACCCTGACCACCAAAATACTCCATTCAACCAAAATCAAAAACCCTTGTAGCCTTATAACCAACTCCCAGGGGACCAAAAGAAACACCATAAGTAGAAAAAAAAGGCATAAATCACATAGAACCAGAAAATGAAGAAATCCTATAAAAATTTATAGAAAATAAATTATCACTAAAAACAAAACCAGCCATTACATAACCAAGCCAACCACCCAAAAAAACAACAAATAAGGTAAGAAACCTTAAATAATAAGGTAAACAAATCACAGAAGGAGTGGGACAAATTAATCACATAAGAGAACCACCACCAAAAATAGACATAACCAACAAGCCAATCATACCAAACATCATATTATAATTAGACTCAACTATAGAATAAGAAGGAACAAAATTAAAGTCACCACATAAAACAAAATAAAATAAACGAAAAGAATAACAAACTGTCAAACCCGTAGATACAAACAACAAAATAAAACCAAAGATATTCACATATCTCATAGAAAACATCTCCAAAATAAAATCCCTGGAATAAAAACCAGCCAAAAAAGGCATACCACAAAGAGCAAAATTAGAAACCATCAAACTCGAGGAAGTAAAAGGCATATAAACAGATAAACCACCCATAAAACGAATGTCCTGGGAATCACCTATAGAATGAATAACACCCCCAGCACACATAAACAACAAGGCCTTAAATAACGCATGAGTCAACAAATGAAAAAAAGCCAACCCAGAAAGACCAATAGAAATGGTCATAATCATAAGACCCAATTGTCTCAAGGTAGACAACGCAATAATCCTCTTCAAATCAAACTCAAAATTAGCCCCAAGACCAGCTATGAACATAGTTAATCCAGACACTAACAACAAAATAACATTTAACCAACAACTAAAGGAAGGACTAAAACGAATTAACAAATATACACCCGCAGTAACCAAAGTAGAAGAATGAACTAAAGCAGAAACAGGCGTAGGAGCAGCCATTGCTGCTGGCAACCAAGAAGAAAAGGGAATCTGAGCACTCCTAGTTATAGCAGCTAAAACAACAAGAAAAGAAACCAATTCCATTTCAACAGAACCTGATAAAAACTCTAAATAATAAATAAAACTTCAACTACCAAAATTAATTATTCAAGCAATAACCATCAACAAAGCAACATCACCAACACGATTAGACAAAACAGTCAACATACCAGCACCATAAGACCTCACATTCTGATAATAAATTACCAACAAATAAGAAACCAAACCTAAACCATCCCAACCCAATAAAATACTAATAACATTAGGACTAATAATCAAAAACATTATAGAAACAACAAACATTAAAACCAACATAATAAAACGAACAATATTCAAATCCCCAAACATATAATCGTCACTATAAAGAATAACCAGGGAAGAAATAATAAAAACAAACCCCATAAACAACAACGACATCCAATCAAATAAAAAAGTCATAATAACAGATCTACCATTCAATGTAATAATATTCCAATCAATAAAATAAACTAAATCATTTATAATAAAATAAACACCACAAAAACAACAAAAAAAACCAAAAATAAACAAAAAAATAAATCTAACGAAACAAATAGACATAAATCTAAAATAAAAACTATATCATCGGCACCACAAACCAACATTTTACACTTAAACTATTTAGATAATAAATAACTAAACCCAAAAAACAGTGACATCAACCCTCAAAATAACCAAATTTAACGGAAACCAATGTAAAAACAACAACAAAAACTCACGAACATAACCTAAAGAACAAGAATAAAGACCAGAATAAACAGAACCATGCTGACTATAAGAATATAAATAAAGGGTATACGCAGCACTAAAAAAAGACAAAAGAACTAAAACAAATATAAGACACCAAGATCAGGAAACTAAACTACTCAACAAACCAATCTCACCAAGAAGATTCAAAGAAGGAGGAGCAGCCATATTACAAGCTCTTAACAAAAATCACCACATAGCCATTCTAGGCATTAAATTAATTAAACCCCTATTGACCAAAAGACTCCGTCTTCCAAAACGCTCATAAGAAATATTAGAAAGACAAAAAAGACCAGAAGAACACAACCCATGAGCTACCATCAAAGCAAAAGATCTACATACCCCCCAATAACTCAACGTCATAATACCACCAATTACCATACTCATATGAGCTACAGAAGAGTAAGCAATTAGAGACTTCAAATCAGTTTGCCGCAAACAAAATAAACTAACAAATAAACCACCAATCAAACTCAAAGCAACTCAAACAATACCAAACCTAAACCCGAACTTAAACAATACAGGAAAAACACGAAGAAGACCATAACCACCCAGCTTCAACAAAACACCAGCCAAAATCATAGAACCAGAAACAGGAGCCTCAACATGTGCCTTAGGGAGCCACAAGTGAACTATAAACATAGGTATTTTAACTAAAAAGGCAAAAACTATACAAACATAAAATAAACCACCAACCAAAAAATCATCCCCACATAACAAAAACAAACATAAAGACCCTAAAGAACTGTAAATAAATAAAATACCAACTAACAGGGGAAGAGATGCTAACAAAGTATAAAACAATAAATAAATACCAGCCTGCACCCGCTCAGGTTGATACCCCCAACCCAAAATTAAAAACAAAGTAGGAATAAGTCTACTCTCAAAAAAAATATAAAAAGAAAGCAAACCAATTCTCGTAAAAGTACAATATAACATAATAGTAAGTGCAACAACAACAAACAAGAAAAAACCAGAAAAATAACCTAAACGAAAAATAGACTCTCTAGCCAAAACCATAAGAACACAAATTCATAAGCTAAGAAGAACAAGACCATAAGAAATTAAATCACAACCAAACATGTATCCCAATCCACCCCAACAAAAAAAATAGGGAATAAAAAACATGTAAATAAAAGAAATTAAAAATAATAAAGAACAAATCAACCATCAAAAGCCAGAAAATAAACACAAAGGGGTTAAAAAAACCAAAAAACAAAGAAACCTTAACATTGAAGAACACTATAAGATTGAAAATAATCATTACCATGACTACGAATTATAGAAACCAAAATAGACAAACCCAACGACCCCTCACAAACAGAAAAAACCAAAAAATAAACAACAAAAAATAAACTATAATTAAAACTACACAAATAAAAATAAAGGGAAAAATAAAGAACCAAAACTACAAACTCCAATCTCAACAAAGTAATCAACAAATGCTTCCGACTAGAAGAGAAGGCCCAAATACCACAAAAATAAACAACAAAAAAATATAATCACATTGGCATTAAGTAAGTTTTAATAATTTAACAAAAATATTGGTCTTGTAAATCAAAAATAAGGAATGACCTTTTAAAACTTCAGAGGAAAGGTCCTAATACCATTTCATTAATCCCCAAAACTAACATTTTAAATAAAATACCCCCTGATATTATAATAAAACTACTTATAGCCGTAAGAACAGCAACAGGACTAATATTCACACAAATAAAACACCCTATAGCAATAGGACTAATACTTCTAATACAAACGACACTAGTATGCCTAATCAGCGGAACAATATACAGAAGATTCTGATTTTCATATATCCTATTCATAATTATAATTGGGGGGATATTAGTACTATTCATATACATAACAAGACTTGCATCAAACGAAATATTCTCACCATCAAATAAAATACTAATGATCACACTAATGCTAATACCCGCACTAATATATACAATACCTACCACAACCAACAACAAGGAAATAAATATACATGACACCATAATAGAAAATGAAATTACAACCACAACCACAGTCATATACAACCAAATAATAGGAACAATAACAACACTGCTAGTCCTATATATACTACTAACACTAATTGTAGTCGTAAACATTATTAATGTTACCAAGGGACCCTTACGACACACAAGATAATGAACAAACCCACACGAAGTAAACACCCCTTATTCAAAATTGCAAATAACGCCCTAGTAGACCTGCCAACACCATCAACAATTAGTGCCTGATGAAACTTTGGATCACTATTGGGAGTATGCTTAGTAGCACAAATTGTAACAGGACTATTCCTAGCTATACACTATTGCCCCAACATCGACATAGCATTCAGAAGAGTAAGACACATTTGTCGAGACGTAAATTATGGATGACTATTACGAACATTCCATGCAAATGGGGCCTCACTATTCTTCATCTGTATTTACCTTCACACTGGGCGAAACATATACTATGGATCATACAACTTCATACACACATGATCAGTAGGAGTAGCAATTCTATTCCTAACCATAGCAACAGCATTTCTAGGATACGTACTACCATGAGGACAAATATCATTCTGAGGTGCAACTGTAATCACAAACCTCCTATCCGCTATCCCCTACGTAGGACAAGAAGTCGTACAATGAGTATGGGGCGGATTTGCCGTAGACAACGCCACACTAACACGATTTTTCGCACTACACTTCCTAATACCATTTGTGATCGCAGCAATGGCAATAATCCACTTACTATTCCTTCACCAAACAGGATCAAATAACCCCCTAGGTCTAAACAAAAACACAGACAAAATTCCATTCCATCCCTACTTCACAGTAAGGGACATCTTAGGGTTCGCAATCACAATCATAGCATTAACAATACTAACCCTAAAAGAACCATACATCTTAAGAGATCCAGACAACTTCACCCCAGCAAACCCGCTAGTAACACCAGTACACATTCAACCAGAATGATACTTCCTATTCGCATACGCAATCCTACGATCCATCCCCAATAAACTAGGAGGAGTAATTGCCTTAGCAATATCAATTGCAATCCTATTCATCATACCAACAAACAAATCAAAATTCCGAGGAATCCAATTCTACCCAATCAACCAAATAACATTCTGAACAATAACAAATACAGTAATCTTACTAACATGAATTGGAGCCCGACCAGTCGAAGAACCATATGTGATAACAGGACAAATCCTAACAGTAATATACTTCGCATACTACGTATTAAATCCACTATTAACAAAAATATGAGACAAAATAACAGACTAAAGTTAAAAAGCTACAGACAAAGCCTAATGTCTTGAAAACATTATGAAAGAAGTTCAAATCTTCTATTAACTTCATACCTAAATTAATACACTACAACAAAGAAAAAATATAACACTTAACACCAACAAAAAACAAAAGATAATTTAACGAAAGAGGTAAAAATCTCCTTCAAGCTAAATACATTAACTTATCATAACGGAAACGAGGAACAGTGCCACGAACCCAAATAAATAAAAATGAAATATACACAAGCTTAACATAAAAAAAGAAAGAATAAAGATCTCTACCCAAAAAAATAATACAAAACAACAATCTTATAAAAAGAATTCTTGCATACTCAGCCAAAAAAATTAAAGCAAATCCACCACCACCATACTCAACATTAAAACCAGAAACAAGCTCAGACTCACCTTCAGCAAAATCAAAGGGGGTACGATTAGTTTCAGCCAGACAAGAAATAAATCAAATAAATGATAAAGGAAGAGAAATAAAAATTAACCACAAATAAACCTGAAAAAAATAAAACCAAGCCAAATTGTATCTACAAACCAAAACAACAAAAGAAAGCAAAATAAAAGCCAATCTAACTTCATAAGAAATAGTTTGAGCCAAAGCACGTAAACCGCCCAACAAAGAATAACTAGAATTAGAAGACCAACCAGCAATTATAACAGTATAAACACCAAGTCTAGTACAAGCCAAAAAAAATAACAAACCTAACTCAAAAGAGATAAAACCACTCAAATAAGGAATCAACAACCAAACCAACAAAGAAAGAAAAAAACCAAAAATAGGAGAAAAATAATAAATCAAATAATTAGAAACCAAAGGAAAATACTGCTCCCTAACAAACAACTTAATGGCATCTCTGAAAGGCTGAAGAATACCAACAAAACCAACCTTATTGGGACCCTTACGAATGTGAACATAGCCTAAAACCTTACGCTCTAACAAAGTAAGAAACGCAACCCCAACCATAACAAAAACCATTAACAACAAAAAAACAATAACAAGAAAAAAAAGATCCAACATACGTACTACTTGTAAAATAAAATTTTACATTAATAGATTCTAAATCCAATGCACTTATCTGCCAAAATAGTAATCACATTAATAAAAATCAATAAAACTAAAATTATTCTAAATACCCGGTCCTCTCGTACTAAGGTATAAAACACTATTATAGATAGAAACCAACCTGGCTCACGCCGGTCTGAACTCAGATCATGTAAGATTTTAAAGGTCGAACAGACCTAATCACTTTCAGCTCCTGCACCGAAAATTAACCTTAATCCAACATCGAGGTCGCAAACCCCCCCGCCAATAAGAACTCTCAGGGAAGATAACGCTGTTATCCCTAAGGTAATTTAATCTTATAATCAAAATAAATGGATCAAAATAAATATACATAAATATAAAAAAACAAAGAGGAGTTAAATAATATTCCTCCCATCACCCCAACAAAACACTTAACCAACTTACAAAATACAACACAAACAAAATAAAATAAATAAGTAAATGTAAAACTCTATAGGGTCTTCTCGTCCCATAAAAACATTTAAGAATTTTAACTCAAAAACCAAATTCAATAAACCAATATCCTCAAGACAGCTCATGTCTCGTCAAGCCATTCATACCAGATCACAATTAAAGAACTAATGATTATGCTACCTTTGCACGGTCAAAATACCGCGGCCCTTCAACTCAAAACGTCAGTGGGCAGGCCATACTTCAAAAACTAACAAGAAGAGATGTTTTTGTTAAACAGGCGGACATGAAACTCTTTGCCTAATTCCTAAAAAGAAATTAACATAAAAACAAACAACATAAAACAAAATTTACTAATTACACAATAATTACCATACAAACCAAAATAAAGAAAACATTTCAATAAATAATTTAAACCACAAACAAATAAACAAAAAAACAAATAAAATTTTAACATACTCAAATTGAAAATCAACATAAAATCCACAAAACCAAATAAAAACACCAATTATAAAAGTAAAATAAGGAGCTAATCCCCCTTAATCTTAATATCAAATAAAAATAAATAAAACAAACAACAGAAATTAAAAATAAAATATATGAATTAAATTCATTTCTTGAAAAACCAGAAACCACTAAAGACGAATAACATTTCACTACCAATAACCTATTATTAATACTAATGAAACAGTAACTAACATAAGCCATTAACTCCTTTAAAATCGGGAAATAAAAATAAATAATAAAATTCAATGAACCCTGATACACAAGGTACGACAAATAAAATCAACTTTCAAAAGAATAACTAAACCACACAAACCCCTCACAGTACAAATAAACTATCGCATAAAAAATTAAATCAAAAACATACAACAACTAAAATCATTCTTCAATAAAATAATAATTAAACCACAGAAAATAAAGCAAGAAAATAAACAAAATCAGATCATGCCGAATTGCACAGCACAATAATTCAGTGTAAATGAAAACTCAACTAATAGAAATGATCTGATTCAATCCAGCCGCACCTTCCGGTACAACCACTTTGTTACGACTTATCTCATTAACAACAAACGAGAGCGACGGGCGATGTGTGCATATCCCAGAACCAATTATCAAAATAACAATCTACAAATCATTACAACCAAATCCAATTTCATGCCAATATAAAAATCAACAATCCAATAAAACAAATAACAATGTAATCCATCATTCACTCAGAAACAAGCTGCACCTTGACCTGAAATAACTCAAAATAAAGAAACAAGAAAATTATAACCCTAAAAAGATAATCAATAAACGGCGGTATACAAACCAAAAACAACTAAGTAAGGTCCAACGTGGACTATCGATAACGAGACAGATTCCTCTGGACGGAATGAGATACCGCCAAATTCTTTAAGTTTCAAGAACATAACTAATACTACTCAGGCAAAACAATTTACATTCCAAAATAATAGGGTATCTAATCCTAGTTTATAAAAAGAATTTCATAGCCTACAAAAAGTAAAAAGACAAACACAGAAATAAAAATTTCACCCAACAACTACTAAAACAAAATCAAACAACTAAAAATAAAACTACCTAATGCCGAACACATTCAAACGCTTCCAAGGTATAACCGCGGCTGCTGGCACAAAATTTAACCGAAACTAAAATGTATTACTAGATACAAGAACACTTGATCAACTAATAACAACTAATGAAAAATAGCAATCTTAACCCCAATCCAATAAATCCATCTAGAAACAAAGGAAACTCACGCAAAAACTTACATATAGAACAAACATAAACTAAACGAAAAAGCAAGAATAAAACTTCTCTTGACAAACAATACAAAGCAGCATGGTACAAACAAATAAAAAACTAACGATTATACATGAAAACAAAAGCACAAAGCAACACTCATAAACCGTTA